TGACCAGGCCCAGGCGACTGTTTACCAAAAACACAGGTCTCCGCTAAGTCGTAAGACAATGTATGGGGGCTGACGCCTGCCCAGTGCCGGAAGGTGAAGGAAGCTGGTTATTCTTTTTGAAAAAGCTGGTGACCGAAGCCCCGGTGAACGGCGGCCGTAACTATAACGGTCCTAAGGTAGCGAAATTCCTTGTCAGGTAAGTTCTGACCTGCACGAAAGGCGTAACGATCTGGGCGCTGTCTCGGAGAGAGACTCGGTGAAATAGACATATTCGTGAAGATGCGAATTAATCATACTTGGACAGAAAGACCCTATGAAGCTTGACTGTATCTTGAAATTGGGTTTGGGCTTTTCTTGCGCAGTCTAGGTGGGAGGCGTTGAAAGTTTCTTTCCGGAGAAATTTGAGCCATCAGTGAGAGACCACTCTGGAAGAGCTAGAATTCTAATGGCGATCCTTGAATCAGGACGCTTGACAGTTTCAGGGGGGCAGTTTGACTGGGGCGGTCGCCTCATAAAAGGTAACTGAGGCGCACAAAGGTTCCCTCAGAATGGATGGAAATCATTCCAAGAGTGTAAAGGTATAAGGGAGCTTGACTGAAAGACCTACAAGTCGAACAGGGGCGAAAGCCGGTCTTAGTGATCCGACGGTGCCGCGTGGAAGGGCCGTCGCTCAACGGATAAAAGTTACTCTAGGGATAACAGGCTGATCTTCCCCAAGAGTTCACATCGACGGGAAGGTTTGGCACCTCGATGTCGATTTCTCGCAACCTGGGGCGGTAGTACGTCCCAAGGGTTGGGCTGTTCGCCCATGAAAGCGGGACGCGAGTTGGGTTCAGAACGTAGATTCACTGCGTTTATTTTCAGTAATGAAAATTTAGTATTGGCTTATATCGGTGAAACCTTCATTCATTAAAGAAAAGGTAATACCGAGGGAAGAATTTATGAACAAGTTAACAAAACTTCAAGAAAATGAATTAGCTTATATCGCAGGCTTTATTGATGGCGATGGATGTATAAATGCGCAAATTATTCGAAGAGTCGATTACAAATTAAAATTTCAAATCCGCTTTAGTGTAACGATTATTCAAAAAACTTCTCGTCATTGGGTTGTTTTATGGTTTCAAAAAAAACTTGGATGTGGGCAAATTAGAAAAAGAAACGATGGCATTTCAGAGTATTCCCTTGTTGGAAAAAATGATGTTCAAAACTTTTTACAACTAATTAAACCTTTTCTTAAAGTCAAGCGCAGACAAGCTCAATTAATTTTAGAAATTTGTCAACAAATTTCAAAAGAACAAGATCCACAAAGTTTCGTGAAACTTTGTGAAAGAGTCGATTCGATTGCAAAATTGAATGATTCAAAAAAACGAATTATCACAAGTGATGTTGTTAGATCAATACTTTTGAATAGTGTTCAAAAATTCCCTGTAGAGACTGAAACCTGAAAAGGTTGAGATCATTTTTCTGGTAAGCGAGATGATCAGACGCCAACTCCAAAGAAAACAAACTTTGGATGGAGATATAGTCCGTGCCTTTGGAAACAAGGGAAGACACGCGTGAGACAGTTCGGTCCATATCCAGTATGGTCGTTAGAATATTGAGAGAATCCTTCCTTAGTACGAGAGGACCGGGAAGGACGCATCTATGGTGTGCCAGTTTTTCCTCCTGGAGAACACGCTGGGTAGCTATGTGCGGAGTGGATAACTGCTGAAAGCATCTAAGTAGGAAGCCCATCTTGAGATGATTATTCTCTTGAGGTCATGGCTAGATAAGCCGTTTTGATAGGTGTTACGTGTAAGGTCAGTAATGATTTAAGCGAAGACATCCTAATAGACCGATTGACTTTGATTGTAAAAACTAAAATTGTAAAAACTAAAAACGTGAAAACTCTCTTTGTAAAGGAGAGTTTTCACGTTTGCTTAGTGATTTTTCTTTATTTGAAACACTACAATCCCATTTCGAATTTGATAGTTAAGAAATAAAGGGGTGACGATAGTTAAAGGGTAGCTTTTATTGAAAATAACCTATTGCTTGGCAAAAAAAACTATATGTACTTCTCTGCTCTGCGAGAGACCCCCCTCGGGGTCTCAATGAGCAGAGATTTTTTTGGTCAAAACAATTATTCTGTATGTGAATTCCTTCTATGAATTCTAAAAACTAATATAAAATCATTTTCAAATAATAATAATAATAGATTATTATTATAATCTAAGTAAAAACTTAGAGTCTCTTGGAAGAACACATTCACTATATTATATAAAGATATATACGTATGTCATCCTAAAAAAACTTCATGTAAAAATATCTATCTTTACCTCTCAAACAATAACTGGAGAAAGTTTAGAAAATTAACATCGCTTTTAGAGATTGGATTTGATCCTACTTGGCTTTCAATCACATATAATGCTAAGAGAGCTAATCTAAATTCATGTACAGTTATGGTCTCTGAGACAACTGTGTCATGGTTGTTGTAAAACCATAACTTCACTATCTGGTTTCTTTCATTGTCTTCAGGCAGTTTGTATGTAGCTTGTTCTAATATAAACAAATTTTAAATTAATTAAAAGACAAATATAGCTTTTTGAACTGGTGACAAATCGTCACTAGTTCATATATAGCTTTTTCCACTGGTGTAGTTTAGAAACTTTCCATTCAGACTTTGGTAGTTATAGTTCGTGTCAATCTATTGTCGTCAAGTGTGTCATATGTATCATCCCTAAGTCTCTTTTGAGACTTTAACCGAAAATCTTTCAAATAACCACCAAATTTAAAAAACCAATAATATGTTCGCAATCCCAAAACAATAAAAAAACCAACAGATCCCAGCCTTAGTTGAATTACTATCCTCAGAAACGGGTATCGTAATCCAGCATGATACTGTAAGTAAGGCTATCTTAATTCACGCAAATTCGACGGATTTTTCCGTCCAAAATCAACTGAAGTTTTCATAGCTTTAGAAGCTTCTCTTAGAGAGAAGCTTTTAAAGCTACTCTTGGGGTCCTTATGTTATGAGCCTTGGAAAGTAATTGATGAAAGACTTTTTTATTGAAAAAAAGAAATTATTGACAACAATGTTTTTTATAATAAAAGCATAATTGTTATGCTTTTATTTTCTAATATATTACCATTTTTTTATGGTTCATTAATTAAATGAAGTTTACCATCATCGCTGAGGTGAGTAATGACAAGTTTTTTATCCTGGAACTTCAAATCCCGGTTAAAGAGCAATGGATTAAAATTTGCATTTTTACATGAATGAGATTTATTTAAACAATTATTTTTTTACAAGGATTTTAAAGAACAGCAAAAAGAATAGACAAAAAATAAACTTTGATTTACAGGATCCATTCACGGCTGCTGACTAAATCAACCCATTCTTGCTTTTTTTTTGCTTCTTGAAAATAATGCATGAGAAATAATCTTAATAAACAAAACCAACTAAAAAGCCAAATTCATTCATGTAAGATCGGTGTTAAAGGAGGTATAAAGCATGAATGACAAAAAGGTTGTGGCAGGGCTGAAAAAAGATAAACGATAGTGGGGATTATGTCTTTGTCTTTGAAACGAACAATTTACTCTAGGGAGGCAGAAAAATCTTTCTGTTATTGTTAAAAAAAAAGTGAACGAAAGTGATTATAACGAAGGTCTTTAAATCTAAAAGCTTCGAAAGCAGAAGAAGGCGAACAAAAAAAGCAAAGATTTAGTCAGTCTGCTGAAATGATCTCTTGTCTCCTTAAAAAATGGTTGTTGAATCACAATAAAATCTTGGACTATAAAGCAATGTTCATTCGTTTTATGAAAAAATCTCTTTAAACGAAGAGTGAATCTCTAGCAGTTTGCCTTTATGAAAAATAAACGTAAGTGATTCTAAGAAAAGGTTGTAAAATGTGAGATTTCAAAAAAAATATTTGATTTTCAAGACTAACAACCAAAAAAAATGAATGTCAGTTTTATGCAGTGAATCTTGTAAGAAAATCAAGGTTGTGTTTATGTTACAAACGAAATGTTTATATTATCAAAGTGATTCTTTTTAATAGCAACCAAATTAAGCTGTGGTTTTAAATATCTATATTTTTATTATCGCAACCACATTTTCTTAAGGCTAAACTTACAGATGAAAAACACCAACAAGCAATCTAAAAACGAATGAAAGGCAAAGTTATAAAGCGTAGGCGTAATCTAACTTTTTTCTCGAGTTTTATAAAACTTCAAAGATTTAATAACTGAACTTGCCAGATTGGCATCGCCTACCAAAAAAATTAGTTTATTTAGGCGACATAAATGCCGCCTAAATATACAATCTAGTTTACCCCAAGCTTAAAAATTAAGCATTGATTGATGGAGCTTCAACTGAAGCTAAATCAAGAGGGAAGTTGTGAGCATTACGTTCATGCATTACTTCCATACCTAAATTAGCACGGTTGATGATATCAGCCCAAGTGTTGATTACACGACCTTGTGAATCTACTACTGATTGGTTGAAGTTGAAACCATTTAAGTTGAATGCCATAGTAGAAATACCAAGAGCAGTGAACCAAATACCTACAACTGGCCAAGCAGCTAAGAAGAAGTGTAATGAACGAGAGTTGTTGAATGAAGCGTATTGGAAGATTAAACGACCAAAGTAACCGTGAGCAGCTACGATGTTGTAAGTTTCTTCTTCTTGACCGAATTTGTAACCAGCGTTAGCAGATTCGTTTTCAGTAGTTTCACGGATTAAAGATGAAGTTACTAAAGAACCATGCATAGCTGAGAATAATGAACCACCGAATACACCAGCAACACCTAACATGTGGAATGGGTGCATAAGAATGTTATGTTCAGCTTGGAAAACGATCATGAAGTTAAAAGTACCAGAAATCATTATTATTTAAAGAAATTCGGCAGTTTTCTTTCGATCTTCTCTTTTTCTCATAGAAAAAAGGATCGACTCATATTTACATATGAGATTAGACTATATCTTTATCTCTAAAAAGAGAGACTTGCTATTTGGGGAACCATATTGCCTTGTTCCCTACTCCCATCATCTTATGAAAGGGATAGTCGTTAGACTTTTATGAATCTTTTTCACTAAACCATTGATAACTTATAAAAATTGGATCCTTTGAATGACAGCGTTCACGAATTAATTTTCGTGCAATCTTAGTTTGTCTTTCAGCCTCACTGATTGAAATATAATAAATTTCATTTATTACAACAGCTTTTGACAGACGGCGAAACGAACCAGTATTAGCAATACTAATTTTTTCTTTGGTTTCTTGATTGTGAGAACGCCCATAAAAAGGGTTTTTGTCTCCTTTTCTTTCAGAAAAGTTTGAAAATTGATTATAGAGTTTTTCTATTAAACAAGCTTGAATAAGATTCGTTTCAAGAGAAATCCGCTCCATTTGCGAACATCCTTCTCCTAAAGGTAATCGTTGAAATAAAAACTGGTCTTTTGAAAAACAATTAAAATCTTTTTGTAATTCTCTGCATTGATGAATATTTTTTTTTAATCGCGATAAATGGCTAGAAAGACGATTTGGGACGTTCTTGGATTGTCCAATATATTGTTTCTTGTTTATTAAACAAGTGATAATATATAGACCCGAAAGCGGTCTTTTTTGTGATGAAAGAGTGTTTTCTTTGGAATTTATAGTCATAGTTTTCTAGATTCAAAAGGCATTCAATTTAGTAAGGAATTGTTCTTTTTAAGAAGTTTTTCCTTTTAAGCAAGATTATCAATTAACATCGCTGTTAAAGGAGGCTATTCTGTTAACCTAAAGGCATACCGTCAGAGAAAGAACCTTGTCCAATTGGGTAAATGATGAATACTGCAGTAGCAGCTGCAACTGGTGCAGAGTAAGCTACAGCGATCCAAGGACGCATACCTAAACGGAAAGATAATTCCCATTCACGACCCATGTAAGAACAGATACCTAAGAAGAAATGGCAAACGATTAGTTGGTAAGGACCACCGTTGTATAACCATTCGTCAAGAGAAGCTGCTTCCCAAATAGGGTAAAAATGTAAACCAATTGCATTTGATGTTGGAATTACAGCACCAGAAATGATGTTGTTTCCGTAAAGAAGAGAACCAGAAACTGGTTCACGAATTCCATCGATGTCCACAGGTGGAGCTGCGATAAATGCAATGATAAATACTGATGTTGCTGTTAATAGAGTAGGGATCATTAGAATACCGAACCATCCAATGTATAAACGGTTTTCAGTTGAAGTTACCCATTCACAGAAACGAGCCCATAGGCTTGTGCTTTCGCGTCTTTCTAAAATTGCTGTCATATAATTAATTGTTTATAAAAAATAAATTTTTTTCCCAGCTCTTTGAATTTTCAAAGCCTGTTATATATATTATAGATCTTTTTTTCGTTTTTGTCAACTGTTAAGAAAATCAAATCATTAATGAAAAAATTTTTAACATTTTTTCTTGGCACTTGACAGATGAAAAATTAGAACGTAATATTTTCTGTTGTTTTTGAAACTACATAATCTCTTTTTATTGTAGAAAAAGAAAAGAGATTAACCAAAAAAATCTAACCATTACGACCTAACGGCATTTGTATTTAGACGAAATGTTTTACAAGCAAATACAGCACTGTTTAAGGCGTATCTTCTGTTTGTATTAACTTATGAGCCCCCCTCTCGACGCGTCACCTTAATGAGATTCAAAATCCTTGACTTTTTCTTTTAATTTATCTACCAATTTTGGAAAATTGTTGATAAATAATGGGCCTTTCATGATACATTTTATTTGCATTCTTTTTAAGATGTTTTGAGAAAACGTGTAATATTTTTAATAGTTCAAACCCAAAATTGGCCCTATTTCGTTTAATTGAGAAGTATTCGGTAATTTCGTGTTTTTTGACTCATAAATTCAAACAAATATTGTATTTCGCTTTTGTTAAGGGAGGGCATAAATCTATCTTGTATTGGACATCTAAAATTTTAATAGTAAAATAAACTCAAACCAATAAACAAATAAAAAACACGAGCATTTTGATTATATTATTTGTTTAAGTTCTACAAAAAGTATAAAGCATGTATTTCATGAATGATTAATCCAAACAAGAAAATAATAAATGAATGCCTAACTAAAATTGGTTTGCTTTTTTGCAGTTTGAAAATAAAATGAACCTAAGGACGTCTGCGATGAATTTATTTTTTATGAAAAGGTTGACAAAAAATATTGACAATCGATTATTTCTGTTATATGCTTGAATATACATTTGTAAAGAAGGCAGAATGAGAATTGTAGAAAAACATTAATTAGGAGAAAAATATGAAAAATCAATTAAAAAAAATGCCGGGAGAATATAAATTGGGTATGGATATCTCAGACTATGTAAATACTTGGTATGAATACGAAAATCAAATTCAATACGAAAATAAACAAATGATTTTTTCTTATATCGTATATTATAAACAATATAGTATATTAGAAGCACAGTATTATTTAGGTTGTCTTTTCGTGTTCTTAAGTTTTGCTGGAATAATTGTTGCTACTATGCGTGGGTTAAGCTTTTCTTACAAACCTTTAAATTCCAACACACATTTAAATTCCCAAAACTCAAACAATTACCCGGTATTTATTTGTGAATGTGAAAAAGATCAGGATTATCGTCGCGGTTATTTACGTGGTGGCGGTTCAAACGCAAATGAGTTCGTTTGGACGCTGCCTACGTACAAAAGCAGAGCTTGGTGAAATCGTTACTACTGCGCCGCAAAAATTAGATATAGATCACGAGAAATTAGCTGCTGATGATGCCTTTTTAACACCTAAAAAAAGTATAAAAAATTTGAGTCAATCTATAGATTATCGTTCCCCTGCAACAATAGCTGACTCTAAGGGGCTATTAGAACCTTTACTACAGCCTTTTTCTGCAATTAATGAAAATAATGCCGATGAAAGATTGCTCCACTTGGATAATATTTTCAAACACACTACTCGTGAAAAATCTGATCGAAATTCAAACTTTAATTTTCAACCTGAACATGAAAATCATTTGATGAATGAAGGGCAAAATTTTTCTGCTTCGAATTCCATTCTTCCAAAGAATTCTAATTCCGTTGGATTTCAATATGGCGAAAGAGCTAATCGCGGGAGAATTATTGGATTTAAGAGAAGTAACGATCAACTAGAGCCGGCGAAACGTTCTTTAACTTTTCAAGGAGAAAATTTAGCAATAGGTACTGGTTTTGAGCAGGCTAGTGTCGAAATGGTCCTTACTTCAAATAGGTCAGCGAATAAAAATTCATGAAAATTGGAGAAAAGTTTTACAACAAAATCATACGTGGATTTATAAGCCTAAAAAAAATGCTCACGAATCCACTTGGCATAAAATTCTAATACCCGCAAGACCGATTGAAAAATGTAATTTTAAAGCGATTAGTGAAGTTGTGGAGGAACTGCTAAAATACGAAACGTTTCGTATAGAATGTGAAATTAAACACAGAAATCCCAGTATGGTAAATAGCAGTATATCGGCACTTGTTAAAAAGAAAAATCTGCAGTTTAAAAATAAAAATATGCAGTTAAAAAGTGCGCTTAAATGGGAGCTAGAAAAGCACGCCGAGCTTCTCGAGTTCAATATAAATTAAAAAAACTCAATCCTTAAGTTAGGCGAGAGAAATGTCGCCTAACTTAATTATTATAAATATAATAGACTTTGAAAATTTATTAATTATAAGTTACTATGGAAAAACTAGTAAAATCAAAGGGTTGACAAAAAAAACCAATCTATAATTTAAACACGGATAAAAATTTAAACATTCTGCAAAAAAAAAGTAATTAAAATTACTTTTTTCTCATCAATAAAGGCTTGGTCGCGTTTGGTAACAGATCGTTGAGAATCTGCAAATAAAAATCTTGGTTCTTCTAAGTCCTCGATTCCACGATCTAGTTTATTTTTACTTTTTTTTAGTGGAGATGAAAAATCTTCAAAATTCGACTCAAAACAACCATCTGTGTTATTAGAGTCTGAAACTTTTATTTTGTCTGAAATGTGTTCTTCTAGTTTTTTGTCTAGTTATTTCCTCTAAAGATCAATCTATTCGAAATAAACGTCTTCTGGATTAAAACACAAATATTTCTTTTTGAACTCTCATCAAATTGATGAGAGTTCAAAAAGAAATATTTGTGTTTTAATCCATTTAAGAAATCTTCATTTGTACCATTCAGGATTCATTTATTTTTGGTTTTTTATTCGCAAAATTATCGGTGGTTGATTTTTCTTCCCTTTTTTCCTGGTTTTGATTATTTCCACCTAAACCATCAAATAAATTCAACAAATTTTTTGAAACTACATCTGCATCGAGTGGTTGATTTTGATGATTAGCCGGATCAGCTATAGCATCAACATGCTGATCTGGTATGGTACGTTTTCTATTAGATTATGACCGACATTAGCTTCAATACGTGCCGCAACTTGTAAACCAATGATTCCCACCATGGCGTTGTCTCCATGAATGTAGCCGTCCCATGCATCAGAAATTGCTTGATTTTTTTCGGCATTATAACCAACTTCCGGTTCTACCTCTACAGCACCAACTTCCGGTTCTACCTCTACAGCACGATCATAATTTGCATCGAGATGGTCCACTAGTTCATGACCAGCCACCCCAAGTAAACCGATTCCTGCCGCCACTGCTAACCCTTTTGGCCAATCATTCGGATTGTCGACGTAATAAGATGGGCTCGATAGGTGATCGAGATCCGTGATTAGATCTAAAGATTTGATGCCAACTTCACTCAAACATTGTCGAATTGCAATCAAATTGGATTCAATTTTCGGGTTTTGAAATACCATAAATCAATGATTCTCTAGAGTAATTTTTTTACTTTCTTTAGAAGTAAAATATTACGTTCTAATTTTTCATCTGTCAAGTGCCAAGAAAAAATGTTAAAAATTTTTTCATTAATGATTTGATTTTCTTAACAGTTGACAAAAACGAAAAAAAGATCTATAATATATATAACAGGCTTTGAAAATTCAAAGAGCTGGGAAAAAAATTTATTTTTTATAAACAATTAATTATATGACAGCAATTTTAGAAAGACGCGAAAGCACAAGCCTATGGGCTCGTTTCTGTGAATGGGTAACTTCAACTGAAAACCGTTTATACATTGGATGGTTCGGTATTCTAATGATCCCTACTCTATTAACAGCAACATCAGTATTTATCATTGCATTTATCGCAGCTCCACCTGTGGACATCGATGGAATTCGTGAACCAGTTTCTGGTTCTCTTCTTTACGGAAACAACATCATTTCTGGTGCTGTAATTCCAACATCAAATGCAATTGGTTTACATTTTTACCCTATTTGGGAAGCAGCTTCTCTTGACGAATGGTTATACAACGGTGGTCCTTACCAACTAATCGTTTGCCATTTCTTCTTAGGTATCTGTTCTTACATGGGTCGTGAATGGGAATTATCTTTCCGTTTAGGTATGCGTCCTTGGATCGCTGTAGCTTACTCTGCACCAGTTGCAGCTGCTACTGCAGTATTCATCATTTACCCAATTGGACAAGGTTCTTTCTCTGACGGTATGCCTTTAGGTTAACAGAATAGCCTCCTTTAACAGCGATGTTAATTGATAATCTTGCTTAAAAGGAAAAACTTCTTAAAAAGAACAATTCCTTACTAAATTGAATGCCTTTTGAATCTAGAAAACTATGACTATAAATTCCAAAGAAAACACTCTTTCATCACAAAAAAGACCGCTTTCGGGTCTATATATTATCACTTGTTTAATAAACAAGAAACAATATATTGGACAATCCAAGAACGTCCCAAATCGTCTTTCTAGCCATTTATCGCGATTAAAAAAAAATATTCATCAATGCAGAGAATTACAAAAAGATTTTAATTGTTTTTCAAAAGACCAGTTTTTATTTCAACGATTACCTTTAGGAGAAGGATGTTCGCAAATGGAGCGGATTTCTCTTGAAACGAATCTTATTCAAGCTTGTTTAATAGAAAAACTCTATAATCAATTTTCAAACTTTTCTGAAAGAAAAGGAGACAAAAACCCTTTTTATGGGCGTTCTCACAATCAAGAAACCAAAGAAAAAATTAGTATTGCTAATACTGGTTCGTTTCGCCGTCTGTCAAAAGCTGTTGTAATAAATGAAATTTATTATATTTCAATCAGTGAGGCTGAAAGACAAACTAAGATTGCACGAAAATTAATTCGTGAACGCTGTCATTCAAAGGATCCAATTTTTATAAGTTATCAATGGTTTAGTGAAAAAGATTCATAAAAGTCTAACGACTATCCCTTTCATAAGATGATGGGAGTAGGGAACAAGGCAATATGGTTCCCCAAATAGCAAGTCTCTCTTTTTAGAGATAAAGATATAGTCTAATCTCATATGTAAATATGAGTCGATCCTTTTTTCTATGAGAAAAAGAGAAGATCGAAAGAAAACTGCCGAATTTCTTTAAATAATAATGATTTCTGGTACTTTTAACTTCATGATCGTTTTCCAAGCTGAACATAACATTCTTATGCACCCATTCCACATGTTAGGTGTTGCTGGTGTATTCGGTGGTTCATTATTCTCAGCTATGCATGGTTCTTTAGTAACTTCATCTTTAATCCGTGAAACTACTGAAAACGAATCTGCTAACGCTGGTTACAAATTCGGTCAAGAAGAAGAAACTTACAACATCGTAGCTGCTCACGGTTACTTTGGTCGTTTAATCTTCCAATACGCTTCATTCAACAACTCTCGTTCATTACACTTCTTCTTAGCTGCTTGGCCAGTTGTAGGTATTTGGTTCACTGCTCTTGGTATTTCTACTATGGCATTCAACTTAAATGGTTTCAACTTCAACCAATCAGTAGTAGATTCACAAGGTCGTGTAATCAACACTTGGGCTGATATCATCAACCGTGCTAATTTAGGTATGGAAGTAATGCATGAACGTAATGCTCACAACTTCCCTCTTGATTTAGCTTCAGTTGAAGCTCCATCAATCAATGCTTAATTTTTAAGCTTGGGGTAAACTAGATTGTATATTTAGGCGGCATTTATGTCGCCTAAATAAACTAATTTTTTTGGTAGGCGATGCCAATCTGGCAAGTTCAGTTATTAAATCTTTGAAGTTTTATAAAACTCGAGAAAAAAGTTAGATTACGCCTACGCTTTATAACTTTGCCTTTCATTCGTTTTTAGATTGCTTGTTGGTGTTTTTCATCTGTAAGTTTAGCCTTAAGAAAATGTGGTTGCGATAATAAAAATATAGATATTTAAAACCACAGCTTAATTTGGTTGCTATTAAAAAGAATCACTTTGATAATATAAACATTTCGTTTGTAACATAAACACAACCTTGATTTTCTTACAAGATTCACTGCATAAAACTGACATTCATTTTTTTTGGTTGTTAGTCTTGAAAATCAAATATTTTTTTTGAAATCTCACATTTTACAACCTTTTCTTAGAATCACTTACGTTTATTTTTCATAAAGGCAAACTGCTAGAGATTCACTCTTCGTTTAAAGAGATTTTTTCATAAAACGAATGAACATTGCTTTATAGTCCAAGATTTTATTGTGATTCAACAACCATTTTTTAAGGAGACAAGAGATCATTTCAGCAGACTGACTAAATCTTTGCTTTTTTTGTTCGCCTTCTTCTGCTTTCGAAGCTTTTAGATTTAAAGACCTTCGTTATAATCACTTTCGTTCACTTTTTTTTTAACAATAACAGAAAGATTTTTCTGCCTCCCTAGAGTAAATTGTTCGTTTCAAAGACAAAGACATAATCCCCACTATCGTTTATCTTTTTTCAGCCCTGCCACAACCTTTTTGTCATTCATGCTTTATACCTCCTTTAACACCGATCTTACATGAATGAATTTGGCTTTTTAGTTGGTTTTGTTTATTAAGATTATTTCTCATGCATTATTTTCAAGAAGCAAAAAAAAAGCAAGAATGGGTTGATTTAGTCAGCAGCCGTGAATGGATCCTGTAAATCAAAGTTTATTTTTTGTCTATTCTTTTTGCTGTTCTTTAAAATCCTTGTAAAAAAATAATTGTTTAAATAAATCTCATTCATGTAAAAATGCAAATTTTAATCCATTGCTCTTTAACCGGGATTTGAAGTTCCAGGATAAAAAACTTGTCATTACTCACCTCAGCGATGATGGTAAACTTCATTTAATTAATGAACCATAAAAAAATGGTAATATATTAGAAAATAAAAGCATAACAATTATGCTTTTATTATAAAAAACATTGTTGTCAATAATTTCTTTTTTTCAATAAAAAAGTCTTTCATCAATTACTTTCCAAGGCTCATAACATAAGGACCCCAAGAGTAGCTTTAAAAGCTTCTCTCTAAGAGAAGCTTCTAAAGCTATGAAAACTTCAGTTGATTTTGGACGGAAAAATCCGTCGAATTTGCGTGAATTAAGATAGCCTTACTTACAGTATCATGCTGGATTACGATACCCGTTTCTGAGGATAGTAATTCAACTAAGGCTGGGATCTGTTGGTTTTTTTATTGTTTTGGGATTGCGAACATATTATTGGTTTTTTAAATTTGGTGGTTATTTGAAAGATTTTCGGTTAAAGTCTCAAAAGAGACTTAGGGATGATACATATGACACACTTGACGACAATAGATTGACACGAACTATAACTACCAAAGTCTGAATGGAAAGTTTCTAAACTACACCAGTGGAAAAAGCTATATATGAACTAGTGACGATTTGTCACCAGTTCAAAAAGCTATATTTGTCTTTTAATTAATTTAAAATTTGTTTATATTAGAACAAGCTACATACAAACTGCCTGAAGACAATGAAAGAAACCAGATAGTGAAGTTATGGTTTTACAACAACCATGACACAGTTGTCTCAGAGACCATAACTGTACATGAATTTAGATTAGCTCTCTTAGCATTATATGTGATTGAAAGCCAAGTAGGATCAAATCCAATCTCTAAAAGCGATGTTAATTTTCTAAACTTTCTCCAGTTATTGTTTGAGAGGTAAAGATAGATATTTTTACATGAAGTTTTTTTAGGATGACATACGTATATATCTTTATATAATATAGTGAATGTGTTCTTCCAAGAGACTCTAAGTTTTTACTTAGATTATAATAATAATCTATTATTATTATTATTTGAAAATGATTTTATATTAGTTTTTAGAATTCATAGAAGGAATTCACATACAGAATAATTGTTTTGACCAAAAAAATCTCTGCTCATTGAGACCCCGAGGGGGGTCTCTCGCAGAGCAGAGAAGTACATATAGTTTTTTTTGCCAAGCAATAGGTTATTTTCAATAAAAGCTACCCTTTAACTATCGTCACCCCTTTATTTCTTAACTATCAAATTCGAAATGGGATTGTAGTGTTTCAAATAAAGAAAAATCACTAAGCAAACGTGAAAACTCTCCTTTACAAAGAGAGTTTTCACGTTTTTAGTTTTTACAATTTTAGTTTTTACAATCAAAGTCAATCGGTCTATTAGGATGTCTTCGCTTAAATCATTACTGACCTTACACGTAACACCTATCAAAACGGCTTATCTAGCCATGACCTCAAGAGAATAATCATCTCAAGATGGGCTTCCTACTTAGATGCTTTCAGCAGTTATCCACTCCGCACATAGCTACCCAGCGTGTTCTCCAGGAGGAAAAACTGGCACACCATAGATGCGTCCTTCCCGGTCCTCTCGTACTAAGGAAGGATTCTCTCAATATTCTAACGACCATACTGGATATGGACCGAACTGTCTCACGCGTGTCTTCCCTTGTTTCCAAAGGCACGGACTATATCTCCATCCAAAGTTTGTTTTCTTTGGAGTTGGCGTCTGATCATCTCGCTTACCAGAAAAATGATCTCAACCTTTTCAGGTTTCAGTCTCTACAGGGAATTTTTGAACACTATTCAAAAGTATTGATCTAACAACATCACTTGTGATAATTCGTTTTTTTGAATCATTCAATTTTGCAATCGAATCGACTCTTTCACAAAGTTTCACGAAACTTTGTGGATCTTGTTCTTTTGAAATTTGTTGACAAATTTCTAAAATTAATTGAGCTTGTCTGCGCTTGACTTTAAGAAAAGGTTTAATTAGTTGTAAAAAGTTTTGAACATCATTTTTTCCAACAAGGGAATACTCTGAAATGCCATCGTTTCTTTTTCTAATTTGCCCACATCCAAGTTTTTTTTGAAACCATAAAACAACCCAATGACGAGAAGTTTTTTGAATAATCGTTACACTAAAGCGGATTTGAAATTTTAATTTGTAATCGACTCTTCGAATAATTTGCGCATTTATACATCCATCGCCATCAATAAAGCCTGCGATATAAGCTAATTCATTTTCTTGAAGTTTTGTTAACTTGTTCATAAATTCTTCCCTCGGTATTACCTTTTCTTTAATGAATGAAGGTTTCACCGATATAAGCCAATACTAAATTTTCATTACTGAAAATAAACGCAGTGAATCTACGTTCTGAACCCAACTCGCGTCCCGCTTTCATGGGCGAACAGCCCAACCCTTGGGACGTACTACCGCCCCAGGTTGCGAGAAATCGACATCGAGGTGCCAAACCTTCCCGTCGATGTGAACTCTTGGGGAAGATCAGCCTGTTATCCCTAGAGTAACTTTTATCCGTTGAGCGACGGCCCTTCCACGCGGCACCGTCGGATCACTAAGACCGGCTTTCGCCCCTGTTCGACTTGTAGGTCTTTCAGTCAAGCTCCCTTATACCTTTACACTCTTGGAATGATTTCCATCCATTCTGAGGGAACCTTTGTGCGCCTCAGTTACCTTTTATGAGGCGACCGCCCCAGTCAAACTGCCCCCCTGAAACTGTCAAGCGTCCTGATTCAAGGATCGCCATTAGAATTCTAGCTCTTCCAGAGTGGTCTCTCACTGATGGCTCAAATTTCTCCGGAAAGAAACTTTCAACGCCTCCCACCTAGACTGCGCAAGAAAAGCCCAAACCCAATTTCAAGATACAGTCAAGCTTCATAGGGTCTTTCTGTCCAAGTATGATTAATTCGCATCTTCACGAATATGTCTATTTCACCGAGTCTCTCTCCGAGACAGCGCCCAGATCGTTACGCCTTTCGTGCAGGTCAGAACTTACCTGACAAGGAATTTCGCTACCTTAGGACCGTTATAGTTACGGCCGCCGTTCACCGGGGCTTCGGTCACCAGCTTTTTCAAAAAGAATAACCAGCTTCCTTCACCTTCCGGCACTGGGCAGGCGTCAGCCCCCATACATTGTCTTACGACTTAGCGGAGACCTGTGTTTTTGGTAAACAGTCGCCTGGGCCTGGTCACTGCGGCCTCCAAAATTGGAGGCGCCCCTTCTCCCGAAGTTACGGGGCCATTTTGCCGAGTTCCTTAGAGAGAGTTCTCTCGCTCCCCTTGGTATTCTCTACCTACCTACTTGTGTCAGTTTCGGGTACAGGTTGTTTTTATGAATATGTCGTTCGAGCTTTTCTAGGAAGCTTGACCTCAAAGGTTGCCTCTTTAACAGAGATTTTAGATATTAATAAAGGAAGTTTTTCTTCTTCCTTCACAGTATCAATTCAACTTTAACCACGATCCAATAGAATGGTTCTCATTAGCCTTCTTCGTCCCTCGGGACATCATAAAAATAAGTACAGGAATGTTGACCTGTTTGCCATCGACTACACCTTTCGGTCTTGCCTTAGGTCCTGACTAACCCTCCATGGACGAACCTTGTGAAGGAACCCTTAGGTTTTCGGGGCAAAGGATTCTCACCGATGTTTTCGTTACTCAAACCGACATTCTCACTTCCGCTTCGTCCACGTCTTCTTACGATGACGCTTCACCCTAAAGCGGAACGCTCCTCTACCGATCCCTCAAATTAGAGAGATCCCATAGCTTCGGCAAACGACTTAGTCCCGGGCATTTTCGGCGCAAAAACGCTTAACCAGTGAGCTATTACGCACTCTTTAAAGGGTGGCTGCTTCTAAGCAAACCTCCTGGTTGTCTGAGCATTTTCACCTCCTTTCCCACTTAGCCGTTATTTAGGGGCCTTAGCTGATGATCTGGGCTGTTTCCCTCTCGACGATGAAGCTTATCCCCCACCGTCTCACTGGTTGTCGGAAAGCATCTCAAGTATTCTTAGTTTGCAACGATTTGGTACCGCTTTCACAGCCCGCATCGAAACAGTGCTTTACCCCTTAAAAGCCCATCGACAACCGCTGCGCCTCAACGCATTTCGAGGAGATCCAGCTAGCTCTGAGTTCGATTGGCATTTCACCCCTAACCACAACTCATCCGCTGATTTTTCAACATCAGTCGGTTCGGACCTCCACTTGGTTTTACCCAAGCTTCATCCTGGTCATGGTTAGATCACTCAGGTTCGGGTCTATAAAAAGTGACTTTTTGGCCTTATTTCAGACTTGCTTTCGCTCGGGCTTCAGGCCTTAGACCTTTAACCTTGCCACTTCCTATAAGTCGCCGGTTCATTCTTCAACAGGTACGCGGTCA